AATAAATCATTTAATGAAAGTAGATTATCTTACCATTAATTTTACAACTTCTATGATCTCTTCCCGAACCAAACATGAATCTTTCGATTCATTTGGCTCTCACGCTCAATTATTTAGTTTATGGGCATTCCCATATCTTTTAATGTAATGAACCTACCCTCTCTTTTCTGTTCCTATTCAAAGATATCGAAACTTATATTATAATATTATAATATTATATATTATATTATATAGGTATAAGACCAGAATATTAAGAGGACTCTTCCGACCAGACAAAAAATCTATCCCTAATTGTCAGCAAAGTTGTTTCTTTATTTGTTTTTGATTTCATTTCTATTTCAAATTCTTATATATATATTTTATATTTCCACTTTTTTTTTTTTCAAGTCTAAAAATCCAAAAAATTCCCTTTTTTATACATAGGTCGTCGCTTCGGCATTGGATAAAAAAAAAAGGCAAGGCCCCCATTCTCTAGTAAATAGTTTCAAATCATTTTATTGATATGAGTGTTCTATATCGGATGAATTACCTACTATTATTTTATGTGGTAGAAAGAGTACCATGTTGTGCCTGGACTTCAAACAGTTTAGCTTTAACCATGTTAATGGTCTCACATTATTGGTTGATAGAGAATCAAAGTTGATTTTACCAATGAGTCACGAAATGCTATGGTTCTTACATATGATTTCTGAATTTATTCAGAAGTAATTCGTCGAGATCGTGCACCTTTTTTACTATTATCCTAGCAAGAAATAAAATAACATAAATAAAGTGCGGATGGTTGGATCCAACCTATATTCTTGAAATACACAACTCGTACACACTCCCTTTCCAAAAAAAATCAATACACCAAGCACTACAGTTAGATTTATTGGATTTGTTGCTAAAATATCAGTATTAAACCCGAAACTCCCGGCGGATGGCCAATAGCCCAAGGAAACACAAAAATCGGTTACATTTTTCATACGCTCTCCTCTTTCTTATAGATAAGACTAACAAAAACAGAGTTCTTTTTGTATCACCTCGCTCGCCCTTTTTTGATCAATTTCTTTTTATTCATTTTTATCATTTTAATTTCATTTGAAAAATTTCTCTATTTCTTTTAGTTTCAAATTAAAATTAAGAAGAGATACTTATTAAGTTAGGTCCGAGGCCTCGCGTCAATTGTGAAATATCTCGTTTGTTGAAATGAAACGCCGCCTCAAAGTTCAAAAGGTTTCCATTGTACTAACTCGGGGTGGTAATGGTAAGGAAGAAAGCGAGCAAATCTGCTAATTCCTCATCCTAAAATCAGTGCTTCCCGGGGCATTGTCCCAACAAATAAGTAACTGTAGGAGTACAATTTCGATCTAATTCAAAGAAGCAAACGGCAAGTCCGAGTTAATAAAATAAGAAAAAGAGTACGTTTCGTACTTTTTCACATTTCTAGGATTAAATTAAACAAAAGGATTCGCAAATAAAAGCGCTAATGCTACGACCAGTCCGTAAATTGTTAAAGCTTCCATAAAAGCTAGACTAAGCAATAAAGTACCTCGTATTTTACCCTCTGCTTCTGGTTGTCTCGCAATACCTTCTACAGCTTGGCCTGCAGCAGTACCTTGACCAACCCCAGGTCCAATAGAAGCAAGCCCTACGGCCAATCCAGCAGCAATAACGGAAGCGGCAGAAATCAGTGGATTCATAGTAAGTTCCTCGTAAAAAAAAAAATGGTTAATGATATAATCAACCAATGAATTATTACTTATTTTTTTCATTCAATCCACAATCACAGACGAAACAGAAGGACTTATATTGGAATCCATCTAATGCTGTGGGCTGGAAAAAAAAAACAATATACTGGAAAAAATATAGAAAAGATAAATAGAAAAATGGATATAATTTATATAATATTCATATTATATATTAATTATATGTATATTAATAGGGATAGCCAGCCCCTATACTATATAGCATAGCTAGCGAATAGCTAATATCACATATACATTTGTTTCTTCCATAACGGAAACAGCCCACATTTTATATTGAATCAGACTCTAAAATCATTTCATTCTGCGAAACATACGCGGGGGCTGGACTTATAGACATTACATATATCTAGTTTGACCCCTTACCCCTAACCCATTTTTTTTATTCTGTATTCCGTAATAGGGTCCGCCCTTCCTCCCGAGGCACTAGGTTATATATACCTATGTATTTGTATCTATTATGGATTATATTCCCAACCCAGTGATTGATTATTTTGAATCAACCATGCATGAATTAGGATAAGCTAAAAAAAAAAAAAGACTATTTCGAAAGCTAGTTAATGATGACCCTCCATGGCTTCGCCTATATAAGCCGCGGCTAAAGTTGCAAAAATAAGAGCTTGAATACCACTTGTAAATAATCCAAGAAACATAACAGGTATAGGAACTACTGAAGGTACTAAAGAAACAAGAACAACAACTACTAATTCATCAGCCAATATATTTCCGAAAAGTCGAAAACTAAGAGATAAAGGTTTTGTGAAATCTTCCAGGATGTTAATTGGTAAGAGTATTGGAGTTGGTTGAATGTATTTCCCGAAATAACCCAATCCTTTTTTGGTAAGACCTGCATAAAAATATGCCACCGACGTGAGTAAAGCTAAAGCAACAGTAGTATTTATATCATTTGTGGGCGCAGCTAACTCCCCATGAGGTAACTGTATTATTTTCCACGGTAAAAGAGCACCTGACCAGTTAGAAACAAAAATAAATAGGAACATAGTTCCAATAAAAGGAACCCAAGGACCATATTCTTCTCCAATCTGAGTTTTGCTCAAGTCTCGAATAAATTCAAGGAGATATTCGAAGAAATTCTGACCGTCGGTCGGAATGGTTTGTGGATTCCGAACAGCTATGATGACTGAACCTAATAAGATAGCAATTACGACCCAAGAAGTGATAAGTACTTGGGCATGGATTTGTAAACCTCCTATTTGCCAATATAAATGTTGGCCTACTTCTACACCCGATATATCGTATAACCCCTTGAGTGTTTTAACGGAACATGGTATAACATTCATATTGTCCTCTGACAGAAATCGAACTTCAAAAATAAATTATTTTGATTCAACCATCTCTTTATCAACTCAACTACTTTCATTATTAATGCTATATTTAGGATACCGAGAAATCACATGACATAACCTCCCCAGTATTTTTTTTATATTTCTCTCTTTTCAAAATTCAAGAATAGTAACCGATCCAATAAATCTATCGAGTTCAAAAATAATTAATGAATCTTATTATTAATCATAATCAACGATTTCTTATATAGCTAGAACGACCCTCGCAAATTGCGAATACTAATTTGTTAAGAATAAATCGGATTGAAGCTATAGAGTCATCGTTGGCTGGAATCGAAATATCTGCGATATCCGGGTCACAATTTGTATCGATTAAACAAATCGTCGGAATCCCCAAAATGACACATTCTTGAAGAGCCGTGTATTCTTCTTGCTGATCAAGGATGATTACAATATCAGGTAACCCTGTCATATATTTGATCCCACCCAGATATGTTTGCAAAGTAGATAATTTTCTCTTTAACATTGCTGCATCTCTTTTGGGGAGACGGTTGAATTGCCCCATCTTTTGTTCTGCTATTAAGTCCCTGAACTTATGAAGTCTCGTTTCCGTAGTGTACCAATTCGTTAACATACCACCGAGCCATTTTTTATTAACATAATGACACCGAGCCCCTATTGCAGCTGATGCTACTGAATCCGCTGCTTTATTTTTGGTACCGACGATTAAAAAGTTTTTTCCCTGGCTTGCTGCATCAAAAAATAAATCGCAGGCTTCGGATAAAAAACGCGCAGTTATCGTAAGATTTGTAATATGAATACCTTTACGCTTAGCAGAAATGTAAGGGGCCATTCTAGGATTCCATTTCCTAGTACCATGACCAAAATGAACTCCTGCTTCCATCATCTCTTCCAAATTGATGTTCCAATATCTTCTTGTCATTTTTCCCCACACTTCCTCTTTTTTTTTAGGAAAAAAGGTACCTTGAAATATAAAATTGTTCCGACGGAACCTTCTACCGCGGATTTACCGTTGATACACGGTCCAAACCATTAATTTCTTTTCATTTCTTTTCTTTTAATTACTTATTTATTTATTATAAAATCAATAATTGGAAAGACAGTTCCGGATAGTTAAAGTAAAAAGAATGAATCTCTTCTTAGTCTTAGGAATCATTAAATCGTGTAAATGATTGTTCTTATGTCTCATGGAAATTGTTTGGGGCGCAAGAACAAAATAATTCTCTATGGTGTAATAAAAGATCTCTCATTTCCGACTCAAATAGATTCTTCCTTTTGATTTCCAAATAAATGTTTTTGTCTTGCCTTGAATGGTGCAGTAATTTTTTGAATCCGGTACCGACAGGAATAATTCCCCCTAGAACAACGTTTTCTTTCAGGCCTTTCAACCAATCAATACGACCTCGTAAAGCAGCTTTTGCTAAAACTCGAGCGGTTTCTTGAAAACTTGCTTCGGATATGAAACTTTTAGTATTCAGAGATGTTCTCGTTATTCCCAATAAGATTGCCCGATAACCGATCGCTTCGTCCAAAGCACGCCCTGCTCGCTCCGCTCGCAAGAATCCTATTAATTCTCCAGGTGAAAAAACATTAGACATTCCATCTTCTGAAACCAACACTTTTGATGTTATTTGACGTACAATAATTTCTATATGTCTATTATGGATCTGTACCCCCTGAGATCGATAAACCTTTTGAATCTTATTAACCAAAGAGATATGACTTTGGGCTATGGTTAGCTCAGCTCCAATCAAGAACCCCCAGGGAATTCCAAGAATTATCGGTATACGTTCGTTCCAGCTTTCAACTCTATTTTCGAGGTTTATCGATATTGAATCAATCGAACGCACTTCTAATACTTGTTCTACTTTTGGAAGACCTTGCGTTATGTCACCAGATCTCGATTTTTCATATATAAATGTAACTAATGTCTCTCCTTCATAAAGGATTTTTCCATAATGGCCATGAACAGTTGCTTCCGGAATAGCCAAATAGGGCTTAGCAGATCTTATAACTAAGGAGTCAACATTAACAATTAAAATTTGCCCGGATTTTTTTATGTGTGGTCCGTATTTGAATAGACATACATTTTCACAAATAAATTGTCCAAGACTAATTATTGTGGATGTCTCCTCACAAGAATTGTGATGGAGAAAACACCAATTCAAATGAAATGGATTCAAAATGATGTTACTGCATGGATCGGGATTATAAATCCTCCTACTTTCATCCATTAAAGAGTATTTAAATATTTGAAGTACTTGGAAAGTCTGTTTAAAACTGTCGAGTAGAAAATATTTCTTTAACAAGATCTGATTATGGGTTAATAAATGATAAGATGAATAAAAATTTGCTATTTTAGGTACAATAGTACCTAAGGGACCCAAGAAATGTCTAATTGGAATTATGGGATCCAATTCTTTTGTCACATTGTTATATTTCGAACCATTGAATGGACCAATTCGAAAACAATTGGATGATGACAAAATTATCAAAGATCGGGATTCCTTATTTCGACTCAACAATGTACCAATACCAATAGTTCCTTGATATTTGGAAATTGGTTGAATCTTCGACTTGGAATGGAAGGGGTTGAGATTGGTGCGATCTAATCCCTTATCGGAAATCAATCCCGAACCCACCGTATCATACCTTTTTCCACTATACGAAATAGTGGACTTGACTAACTCCATTCTTATGAAATCGCGAATTAGATCAGTCGCCCTTACCTCAACAAGGGAAGCATGAACCTCTTTTATGGAACCGTTTTGTTTTTGGTTCCAATTCAATACTAAGCAAGTCCGAACTAATTGAATACTTGTGCGATAAATTCCTCGAATTGACTTGCCATATCCATAAAGGATATAATTGACAACTCTAAGTTGGACATTATCCTTTTCCTGCAAGAGATCCTGAGGGAAAAGTGTTGCTAAATTTATCCCATCAGCTATTTCATATGTGACTACGGGCCGAACCAAAACAAAATACTTTTTTTTTTTAGGTGTGATCCGTTGGACATAGATCCAATTTTTCAATTTTTTTGATTCCTTAGAATTTTTTTTTCCCGTTCCTGGTGGTATCAAAATACCACTGTGCCTGGATATCTTATCCGTCTCTCCAGGAAAATGAATATCTCCAGAAAAGATTTTTAGTTCAATACTTTTTTTTTTTCTCTCCACTCGGACTAATCCACCTATTCGGCTTCTTGTATTTAAAGCAAGTCGTGTATCTATTCTAATGATACTACTGTTCCGGACCATTATGGACGAGGATCCGGGTAAAATATGTACTTCTTCGGGAATTAAAAAAACCCGATCTACTTTCATTTGGTATTTCGGACTAAATTCTTTTGCTCCTTGATACTCAATCAAATCCTCTTTTTTTATGATTGAATCTACCTCTGCGGTACCATATTTAGTAATTCCGGAACTGCTTCTTATGTATCGTGGATCATCAAAAAAAGCAAAAATACTATTTTTACATAAAACACCATTTATGGGTATTTCAATCGAAATACCAAAACAGGGTATTAGTTCTTTTTCTCGTTCTTGATCATATTGTAATGGGATGATGAATCTATTTCTTCGCCTTTTCGCCAAGAAATAAGAATTCTCTTGGAGAATAGAAGGATATATGAAATTCCAATGACCATTGGATCTAATTTGATCATATATTGAATAGTCAAGAATTTCCCCATCTTTTTTACTAGAAGTATCCAACAATTTATGTCTTACTCGATCATTAGTCATTGGAAATTCAGAGGTATATCTGTCTTCGACAGAAAAAGAATGAACATTTATTTGATCTTGATCCTTGTGGAGCGAAAAAGAAACTATACTAGATCTGCGCGGACCTCCTGCTAATATCCATAAATGACTTGTTTTTGGTAATAGATGAACGTTACCATATGTATATTCGGGTGCATGGTAGACATCGGTACTCCAGTGCATTTCTCCCTCTGATTCAGAATAAATATGTTTTTGTACCCTCTCTGTAAAATGAAAAGTGGATGTTTCGGCACGAATCTCAGCAATCACTTGTTCTGATTCTACATATTGATCATTTTGGACTAAAATAAAACTCTTTGGTGGAATATTCACATTATGCATAATATCCCGACTCTCAACAATTACATACAAATCCATGGAACATAAAAAAGCAGGATGCCCATGAAGAGTACGTGTGGGATGAACCAAATCCTCATTGAATTTTATTTTTCCATTAGAAGGAGCTCGTACATGTTTGGCAGTACCGCCCGTGAATACTCCGCCGGTATGAAAAGTTCTTAATGTTAGTTGAGTCCCGGGTTCTCCAATTGATTGTCCCGCAATAATACCTACAGCTTCTCCCAATTCGGCCAGGTCGCCATGAGTGGGACTCCGGCCATAACATAATTGACAGATCCAAGATGTACTCCTGCACGTAAAGGG